GGGACAGAAGAAAAATAGCAATGCCAATAAGTCGGAGCAATGCAACTAAGTCCGAAGCAATCTTCATAAGGAAGAAGCTAATAAGTACGACCTAAGTAAGAACTCAGTATGAAATAAGACCTCAGTCTGAACTAAGAAAGAAGTCAGAACTCAGCTACTCCTTAACTCATTCACTCAAGAGCTAGGGAGGGGTACGAAGTTACTTTCCCCACCATCTTCGGGAAGAGGTAGCTCGTCAGTACCTGGTGTTGATTTAGTAAGGTCTTTCAGTACTCGGACTGAAGTCAAGTACATCAATGGTTGGGCTCCGCATTTCTGCGCCCCTCTTCAGTTCAGTTAGAAAAGAAGACTGAAACTATCAAGTTCGCTCAATAATTCATTGCCCAGCACGCACTCACTTGGAAAAGAAAGATGAATTGGCTCGCTAACGCTCGGGCTTGCTCCCATGATACCACTATCTTGAAGCTCTTCCTCCAAGAGAGGCCCTTTTTTCCGTCCAGGTATAGCTGGGAGCCCTCCATACTACAAGCTCCGAGCTATAAGAAGGTAACGATCTGGTTAAATCGAAAAGAATAAGGAGATCTTGTGGCAAAGTACTCTTCGTGGTGTGGCAGATCCAACTATGAGTATTCCACTCTCTATCTGTAAAGGTCAACTCTGGGATTCCACTTTCCTTTTCAGATGCTGGGTAAGGGAATGGAGCCAGCTCGTGCCTATCGGTCTTATGATACTTAATGAAAAGATTGAGAAGCTGTTCTTGCTCTTCTTTCATCAGTTGATTTGAGGTGGTCCAGTATAGGTATTCAAAGTAGTTCCGGAGAAGTTCCAATTCAAAAAAGTAGACATATGAGAATAGCACAAATAGAAGAAAATGAATCAATTTCATAGGAAGAAGGAACCGTCCTTTATTAATCTCGTAGATAGCAAGATTTACTATGATAGACCGACCTACAAATGTTCTTAGAGGACAAACCCTGCATCAAAGCATATTCTTTGTTTATATGGAAAAAGGTGAATGTAGCATCATTCCGCATATGATCATATCGTTCCATTTACAAAAAAATGCATTGCTTGAAAGGGAAAGAGAAAAGAACTATGAAATCAAGGAAATAAGAAAACCTAATTGAGAGCCTTGACTTGACAAGTCATTTCCGGACAAAACTCTTGTTCATCGAACATACCTCTATCTTTCAAAGCCTTATTGAGCGAACTTTCATTCTCTTCTCGTACCTCTCTTTTATAAGCATGTAGATGCGGATTTGTGGTACGTAATGGGCTACGCAGTATAATATGGGAATGTGTAATAATATGGGGAATGTGGAATCCCTACATTATTGCTATGGCTCCACAACCATGGGGTGATGGTGGAAGGAATGTCAAATCCATGCATGCGCGTTTTGGGCTACTCCCTGAGCCCGTCCTGGGGGTTCACTTATTCCTCTTGCCTACCTGAAGTCAAGGCTTTTTCTCTGGGGTAAGGTATTGGGCGGGATGTAGATAGTCGTCGTAGTCGTGGTTTATGCGCAAAAGACCTAAGAAGTGTTATTTAAGAACCTCTGTTTCTAGCTTGATTGCAAAGCTTTGAAGGAAGGGTCAGCTAAAATAGACGCTCTATCTAAAATAGACGCTATATATATAAATTCAAGCTGGCGCCTCTGGTTCTTGGTAGGACTAGTACTTTTTCTCCAGCTGTAGCTTCGGTCTAGTTGGTTGGACTACTTTCCTTTATTGTGAGGAATTTCTTTCTCCGTGTGCTAGTAAGAGATAGCTTCGAGCGGAAAGATTCCATCAGCTTTTTGTTCTACACGTTAGTAGTTACTCACTGGAACGGAAAGTAGCTCGACCGTGAGGGAGAGGAAGCTTGGTTTTCAGGAAAAAAAGAAGACTTTTCAAAGGCATTGCGGGGAGGGAGTTCTTCGCTATGTGGTTTTGTCTAGTTCTACTTTGGAGTGGAAGTGCTTCCTCAAAGCTTAGTTTTCAGGTTTCTAGGGAAGCACATCAGACCACGGGTGCATTTCTTCCGGACTGCACTTACACTTTTGACAACCCACTACTGAGACTTTATTCCTAGATTGTATAAGAGGTACCTTTGCTGGCCCGCCTTCGCTATCTACCAGAAGTAAACCTTTTATTTGCTTGCTGCATTCGTTATTGTTCATTTCATTCTGTTTGCTTTACGATTCACTCCACTGCCCTTGTGAGATAGCAAAAAAGGTATTGGTTGGGAGAAAAATAGTACCAAAAAGCGCACAAGGATAACCATAAAAGTAGCTATAGGTTAATGGTAGATTTCTTCAACTGGCGCTTTTCATTTCGTAGATATAGAGAGGAATACTAGCACTGTGCATAAGATGGACTGTAAGAGCCCAAGTCAGATCATTGCCTACTGGCCACTAAGGCTGGATTTGGGCTGAAAGAAATCCCCTTTCTTTAGGGGCTTCAACCCGGGCTTTGACCATGTCTCCCGAACAATTTCAGTACATATGGCGCAAGACGATTC